AAATACAGTATCAGGAAGTACAGCTTGCGGAACTTCAATATCCACGGGTTTATTAGCTAAATGGCAATTGGCGCATACAATTCGTCCAGTCGCTTCGCGTGGATTTTCATAACCCTGCTGCGCAAAAATGGGATACGCGTTTGAAATAGATGCCTGAGTTATTATATATATCATGATCGATACGGAAATAAATCGAGTCATCTGTTCCTTTATCCCAAAAAGAGTATTTCTATTTTGCATGGTCCAATCATTGATCCCGGAATTTCTACAATAAATTGGGTAGGTAGCTAGTACAGTTCCCTATCCACGAGTTTGCCATTGTAATGGAATAATTTGAAATATGATAGAATACTTTGAAGAGGTAGAAGTAGAAAGAGTAAGTAAGATTAAAATACTTTATTTATTTATGTAATGTATGCACAAAGAAAGATTTTTAGCTGATTGATATCAGGAGATCAAATGAGTTATTCATTCATTGAATGATAAATAACTACAAGTGAAGGAGATACACGATTTAAATAATGGAAAATCCAATATTTCACAATTGTATCTAGAATAACTGGAAAAGTAGAAACAAGACCAGATATAATTTGATCATTATGAGCCAATCCAAAATCGTTGTAAACCGAACCAATCATGAGTTCCCAACCATGGGGCGAGTGAAACCCGATCCATAAATCAGTAACTAAAAGAATTGAAAAAGCTTTTATTGTGTCACTTAAGTTATAAAGGAATTCCTGAACCCAAGAATTAAGAATGACAAGTTCTTCATTACGCAAAATAAAATAACCACTTAGAATAGTAAAACATATTATATTTGTCGAAAAATGCAAGATAATATGTAGATGATATTCATTGTGTATTTTGACCAATTGCATCGTTTCTTTGTGAATTCCTATAGGAAGCTTTTGTATATGTGTCCCTGGGTACTCCTTTATTATTTCGTCCAACAGTAATAGTTCTTCTAATTCTATGAATTTTTCTAGAACGTTCTTCTCTTGAATATCATTCAAAAAAGTTTCGGATTGCCGGGTATTCCACCAATTAGTAATCCAGGGTTCCAGACATTTATTAAATAATAGAGAAATCCACCAGGGCAAAAATACTATAGATGCAAGATAAGGAAGAGAAGTCAATGCTTTCTTTTTTTTCACTTTTCATCTGTGAATTGTTAATGAATTTGCTTCATTCGTCGACTCTATCTGATATTTCTTTGAAGCATGAGTTCTATAACAAGGTATGGAACCTATAGATCTATTCCCGATTTTTGTGTAATTATTTAGTCTTTGAATCTAAAAGAAATATAGAAATGGAATAGGGATCTGCTTCGGATGAAAATAATAATAATAATAAGCAAATACTGTTCCCAGGTGTATCAATTGGACAAATTCGAACCAACTGCGTCCTTATTTGTTCTTTTGAATGTTCGAAAAAGCCACTTGAAGTGATAAATATTATTCGGATTTCAATACAAAAGAATCTCTCTGGTGCCCAGAACAATTATTTCGAAATGTTTCACCGTCTAACCACATCTCACCGCAGTAAAGAGAAATATTTATAAAGAATATTGATAATGAAATCCGAAATAGGCAGAAAAATGAGAAAGAAATTGGATGGTTATGAGAGATCCAATCTTTTTTTTTTTATCAAGGAGCAAAAGTATAAAAAGAACGATCGATTGACAAAAGAGAAGATAATAAAATTTACTAGGTACGATCGATCTATCCCTATCTAACGTATCAATTCAGAATCTTGGGTCCAAAAAGATGAATTCTGTATGCCGAGATGCTCGGATTTGGATATATGTGATGAATCCACACTTATTAGACTTGTTTGTTACTATTATACAAGGGAGAATTGAGTTGGACCCCATACACATATAAAATAAAAAAACACCTATGGCACAAAAAAACTTGCATATAGTATTATTATAGTATAGTTATTTTGTTTCATTATAGTTGTTTTCTTCCATGTATGCCCTCCCGCTTTTGTTTATGGGGCACGTGCCTTGCCTGCCAACAGAAAGAGGAAATAAATCTATCATGTCTTGCTTGAATGAGCATTCTAAAGAAACTTCAGTTACATTAAAAACAAAAGAAAGGGGTGTTATCGAGTTCCTTCACTCATGCCGAGAAAGCATTTATTCCGCATTTCAAAATACTTCAATTGGTACACGCAAGAAATAGGCCAATTCCGCAGCTTTTTGTTCAATTTCCCGTGGAGTCAAATTCTCATCAGTACGAGTCAAGGGAATAGCTCCCTGGCCTCTGATTTCCATATAAAGAACACGACGAGAATAAAGACCCTCTTTAACCTCCATTCTGATTGACTGTATATCTCTTATAAAAAAGCGAAGGAAGATGCGACGGTTTTTTCCAGGGAATCCCCAACGAAAAATACATACTATTCCCTCTTTTCTATCGAATCGATCATAACCACTACCTATATTCCACGAAATTGTGCACCACAAATAGGAGCTAATGAATAGACCCGCGATTCCATAGAAAGACATTACAATTCCTTGTGGAAAAAAAATGATTTGCTGATCGGGGAATACAGATATCAGATTCCTACCAAGATAACTAGAAGTTCCAACCACTAAAAATCCTAGCGAACCCAAAAAAAGGATACAGGCCCAGCAAAAATTACTTGTTTTTCTGGATCCCCTTATGAGTTCTATCCATATATTTTCTGATCGCCAGTTCATATTATACTATACCAGATCCGGTTATATTTGATTGGAATTCAGAGAATAACCCCAATGAATTTTATTTTTCTTTTCTTGCTCCCGAAATAACTCTCATCAACTAGCACTACTTTGTTGTGAACCATTAGGAATAATTGGTTAGATACATTTACATTCTATTTTTCATATTGAATTGATTGATTTTTTTTTTGATTAGCTATATCCATATATACATATATTTACTCGGATATCATGTATCTATATGCATAAAAGTTCTTTCATTTGTGTTCGGGGGAAATCACATATCGTACCATATTCCACTAAATGGATACCTGTATTATGATCCACTGTTGAAATGACTTGATGAGATTTGGTCCCCCATTATATCTAGACAATCTTATTTTTTTGAACATGAAGAAATAAAGAAGCCATTGCAATTGCCGGAAATACTAGGCCTACTAAAGGCACAAAAATAGAGGGTAAGTTAAGATCTGTCATAGAATAGATGCCTCGATTTAATATTTGTAGCTCTTATAAGGAAAGATATCTTATGATAAGTATATCTATTATAAATAATATTAAGTAGTTAATAAGTGCAAGGAATGTAGAATTAAGTGTACACACTTATCTATTTTTCTGCACGAATATGTATGATAATCCACTTTAATAAATTTTTCATTCTTCTTTTCTTTCTCTCGTTCTTATCGTAAGAATTTTATTATGAATTCGCGACTATAACTATAATTAATCTAATACAAAACAGGGAAAAAGTGGATTTATAGAAATTACTTACACTCCATATTTCTTTTATATTTATCTATAAATATTACTATATTATGTAATAATATTTATTTTTTAGAAGGCATTTTCTATATAATGATTATATTAATCAATCAAATTAAATATAAATAAAATATAGAAAATATGGATCAAATCTTATATATATAAATATATAAATCGTTTTTTTTTTTTAATTTTTGGAATTTTGATTCAAAGGAAAAAACCCATGGAGCTGAAATAACTCACTCAGAACACCTTTTAAAAGATTACGTGGTACGATTGAATCAAATAAACCCTTATGGAATAAATACTCAGCTGCTTGTGAACCGTCGGGTACTGTTTTATTCAATGTTTGTTCAATTACTCTTTTACCCGCAAATGCGATGTAGGCATTAGGTTCAGCAATAATGACATCTCCCAACATACCAAAACTGGCTGTAACTCCCCCTGTTGTAGGAGAAGTAAGGATTGATACATAGAATAATTTTTTATTTAATTGATAATTATATGAAGCAGAAGATATTTTAGCCATTTGCATCAAGCTCAAACTTCCTTCTTGCATGCGCGCTCCACCAGAGGCACACACAATAATAAGAGGTAGAGATCGATTGGTAGCATACTCGATCAAACGGGTTATTTTCTCGCCTACTACGGATCCCATACTACCCCCCATGAACTGAAAGTCCATAACCCCAATTGCTATGGTAATACCATTTAATTGACCTATGCCCGTTTGAACAGCTTCAGTTAGACCTGTCTTTCTTTGATAAGAATCGATACGATCCTTATAGGGTTCCTCCTCTGAATGAAATTCAATAGGATCCGTAGAGACCATATCTTCATTCATGGGATCCCAAGTGCCCGGATCAATCGAAAGTTCGATTCTATCTGAACTACTCATTTTCAAATGATATCCACATTGTTCACAAATATTCATTTTTGATCTAAAAAATTTTTTATAATTTAATCCATAACAATTTTCGCATTGAATCCATAAATGCCTGTATTTTTTATTTATATCAAGATCATTAGATCTTCCCCTTATATTAAAATCATTGCCATTACTACTAGTTCTCATACTAGAACTTCTACTTTCATTACAAATGAAACTATAGATATAATTGTCATTGTAATTGTCAGTACCTTCTGAAATGTAACTATCAATACTGATTTCAAAATGAAGATAACTATCAATGCAACTATTAATGTGATTATTCCAACTGGATTTAGTATCATACACGTAATAGTGGTGGTTCTTACTTTTAGATCTACTATTTAAATAATTCGAATTCAGATAATTAGAAAAAGAACTTTCTAGTTCATTCAGAAAAGAACTATCATTGTCAATCTCCAAAATTTGATTTTCAATATCAAAATATATGGAATAACTATCGCCATTACTATCTCTAACTAAAAAAGTGTCATCAGAAATCAAACTCCAAATATCCCTAATATCAAATAAGCGCTCAACATTACTAGAATTGCAACTCCCACTATCATGCCAACTAGAAATGTTTTTATCTCTATCATTTAT